TTATCAGGATCGGGATAATTTATAACAAAGTTTTCGTGTTGTTGATTCCTAGGTGTAGTGCCTCTTCCCCTATGTGGCCTATTGGTACTGGTGGAGTAGGATTGACCTGTAAATACAGAACCTATAGGTGTAGCCTTTCGCTCAATACTAGAGTCGACAATTAAACCATAGCATCTGAGGTTACATTAATGGAGGATACACGACAGAAGGAATTGTTCTATTTCCAAACTTTACCTTCAACAAGCGTAGATTTTTTTTCAAAATTTTTATTTCTATCCCGATCTCAAATCATGTGTCTTTCTCGTAAGATTGAGAGCAATAAAAAAAAGAATCAAATCGCACCATCTCTGTAATAGGTAAATGCCTCTTTTTCTCCTGAAGTTGTCGGAATTATTCGTAATAAAATATTGGCTATAATTGAAAAGGTCTTATCAATAAAATTTCCATTTATCCGCGATCTAGGCATAGGTAGCAATCCATTCTATAATTATTCTCATTACCTCTAGTGGTAAACCGATCCCACAAAGAAAAGAATTGTACAGTACGAAATAACATAAAAACAGATTCATTAATAAAAAAGATATGGGACCTTTATTTATATTTATTCAAATTGTTCTTTTTTGACAGGAATAAAAAAAAAAACAAAGAAATAAATATTGGAGTACGCCTCGATTTCATCCTAATGTAAATGGAGTAGTATACCAACAAAATAAAGTATTCAATTTCATTTAAGTTACAGATTATAATAACGAAAAGTTTTTTATTGAACTCTCATCCAATCCAAAGAAAAAAAAAAAAGGATCGAATAACCATTCTACGATGAAAAAACCCGCCTGTTTTATTTTGTATGCATAGGAGGTATACACTATACAATCAACTATATATATTATTATATATATAATTTATATGAATATTTGTAATAGATCTGCAGGGTAGGGTTTGTTGTTGAGAGAGAACTCTAAAACTGGACTGGAAAGGAATTTGAGAATTCTTAAGATATGGAATCATAGTCTAAATAGAATCGTGATCTAAAGAGATCCATTAACCGAAGTGCAAAAATAGACCTATCAATCAGCTGATTCGTTATAATTTAGTGATTGCCTCCGGTACCGTTATAAAATAACAGAAAAAGAGGCGAAGGCTGGTTTGGTTTTGCAAACATGAATAGAATCTTTCTAACAGTTTTCTTATTTTCTATTTATCCGCATAACCTCAAAAGAAAGATATTTCTTTGACTTTGATGAAAATTTATATATTTTTCTAGTTAGAATTCGAATTGATTGGTCGTTCCTATCCAATAATCTACTAGTACCGGCTCGCTATTCACTCGGTTTTTGGGTCATAATCATTATGTAGGAGAGATGGCCGAGTGGTTGAAGGCGTAGCATTGGAACTGCTATGTAGGCTTTTGTTTACCGAGGGTTCGAATCCCTCTCTTTCCGTACCTTCATCTAATTCACTGATCTTACTAACCAAAAGAGTAAAATAGCACTATATAAAATTATATTCCAAGACAACAGTTAGACCTTTCTTTGATATATATATTTTATTCCTAATTGTTGTGGCATGTAAAATACTGAAAGGAAAAGAGTAGACAAGGAATGAAAACCTACCTCTCGTTCTATGATACCTAAATGGGATAAAAATCCGGATCAAACCCTTATTTATCTTAACCTTAGGTTAATTTACTTCGACGAAAGGGATCAAAATTGTCCGAACCCTTGTGATTTTTTTTATTTTCGTTAGGTTTAGGTCTGGCGCGAATAATATTCTACGACTAGCAATTCATTTATTTTCAAACCGACCCATTTACTATCTATTATTTGATTGACTAATCCTTTATATTGGAATGGTTGAAGAGTCAAATGTTTTGGCATTTCGTCCTGAGAGGATGAATCGAAAGAATTTTGAATCAGAGCTCTAGAGTTTTGTTCATCCCTCGCCGTAATAATATCTCGGGGTTTGCAGCGATAACTTGGTATATCTACTATACGACCATTGACTAAAATATGTCTATGGTTAACTAATTGACGGGCTCCAGGAATAGTCGGAGCCATACCCAATCGAAAAAGGATGTTATCCAAGCGCATTTCAAGTAATTGGAGTAAAACCTGACCTGTTGACCCCTTGGCTTTACCGGCGATACGAACGTATTTAAGTAATTGTCGTTCTGTAAGACCATAATGAAAACGCAACTTTTGTTTTTCTTCTAGACGAATACGATATTGAGATTTTTTACCGGAACGTGATTGGTTTCTAAGATCACTTCCGGCTCTAGGCCTTTTATTAGTTAGTCCCGGTAAAGCTCCCAGGCGGCGTATTTTTTTGAAACGAGGTCCCCGGTAACGCGACATAAAGACTCCTTATTCTTATTTATATTTCTTATTTATATTGAATTCTTATTGATGAAATTTCATTTTACAGAATAAACCTAAACTAAAACTGAACTAAATAATAAATGAAGCGAAGTTTACGAAAGTAGTGTACTTGTACTCTAAATACTCTAAAGAATAATTAGATGAATAAATATCCAGACCTTTCTATTCTATATATATTCTATATAAAGATTCTATATAGATAAAAGAGATTCTTTTCATGGCATAGTTAGAAGTTCCGATAAGATAAAAAATATATTTTTCACAATATTCTTTGATTTCGGATTTCAAAAGGGCATTCTCAATCATGTAAAAACTAGAAGAAAATAAATAGAGAAAAGCCGGCTATCGGAATCGAACCGATGACCATCGCATTACAAATGCGATGCTCTAACCTCTGAGCTAAGCAGGCTCACATAAGATAAATTCTACTGCATAGGGATTGTCATCTTAGCTATTAATTAATATACTTTTCTTAGCGATTCCTATTAGCTAGTCATAATCATAATGAATATGACTATAGAAAAAATAAAATATAGAATTGAAAGGAAATATTCAATACTCATACTTACCATAGGCCATAGAATATAACGATAAATGAATATAACGATAAATCTATCGATATATAATTATTTTATTTATTTTTCTCACATCACAATTATATAGCACAATTCTATAGTATAGCATTTAATATTAAAAAATATTAGATTCGATCTATTTTTAGATTAAATCATTTTCGTTTTTGCTTTCAAATGCTATTTTAAAGTCTTTTTATTACACTTCTTTATTTTATTCCATATCATACATATTTTATATTTCTATTTATAAATGGAATGATTTGGTCTAAATAATGAGACATTATTGCGCTTTGATTCGTAAAGATGGAAGCTCAGACGAAAAAAAGAATCGACCGTTCAAGTATTCCAAATTGCGTGGGAAAAACGAGCAGAAGAGAGACATATATACGTGGTATATCTCCATCTATATTGAATTGCAGATACAGAAATGATAGAATCGTTTCTGATTGGACCAAATGTGGGTGCGGGTCTCCTATAGAAGATGAAAGAAGATAGCCAAGAAAAAAAAAGAGGATAAAAACTTTTTCGAGATAGGAATCAGTATTTAATGAATTCAACGGTTCCAGTAGAAATGAAATAAAAAAGAGAACGACATCTCAATAAAAATGAGATACTAATCTCAAAACAAAAAGGGGATATGGCGAAATTGGTAGACGCTGCGGACTTAATTGGATTGAGCCTTGGTATGGAAACCTACTAAGTGAGAACTTTCAAATTCAGAGAAACCCCGGAATTAATAAAAATGGGCAATCCTGAGCCAAATCCTATTTTACAAAAACAAACAAAGGCCCAGAAGGTGAAAAAAGGATAGGTGCAGAGACTCAATGGAAGCTGTTCTAACAAATGGAATTGACTGTGTTGCATTGGTAGAGGAATCCTTCCATTGAAACTTCCGAAAAGATGAAGGATATACGTATATACATACGTATACGTACTGAAATACTCTATCAAATGATTAATGACGACCTGAATCTGTATTTTTATATGAATTTATATGAAAAAGGGAAAAATTGTTGTGAATCGATTCTATATTGAAGAAAGAATCGAATATTCATTGATCAAAGCATTCACCACACAGTCTGATAGTTCTTTTGCAGAACTAATTAATCGGACGAGAATAAAGATAGAGTCCCATTCTACATGTCAATACCGGCAACAATGAAATTTATAGTAAGAGGAAAATCCGTTGACTTTAAAAATCGTGAGGGTTCAAGTCCCTCTATCCCCAAAAAGCCCATTCAACTCCTTAACTATTTATCTTATCCTTTTTTTCGTTAGTAGTTCAAAATTCGTTATCTTTCTTATTCACCCTACTCTTTTACAAACGGATCCGAGAGAAAAATTTGTCTCTTATGACAAGTCTTGTGATATATGATACATGTACAAATGACCGTCTTTGACCAAAGACTCCCCATTTGAACGAGTCATGGTCGATAGCATTATTCATACTGAAACTGACAAAGTCTTCCTTTTTTGAAGATCCAAGAAATTATAGCACCTGGATAATACCCTTTGAATTGACATAGACCTAAGTTATCTAGTAAAATGAGGATGCGGTATCGGGAATGGGAATGGTCGGGATAGCTCAGCTGGTAGAGCAGAGGACTGAAAATCCTCGTGTCACCAGTTCAAATCTGGTTCCTGGCACACGATTAATTTTTATGAGTCTCTTTTCCACAAATTACTTAATATAAATAGACATATATATTCATTAATAGTTTAGATCATATTACATACGTTTATCCGCCTCGGTCTTTAGAGAAATACCCCATCTATAAAATAGATGGGTAAAGCGTTTTTTATACAAAGTATGTAACAAAAATAATTATATTTTAGATTCTTTTTTTCTCTCTCGTTCAAAAATAAAGTTAATACCTAATACCTCATACGCATATACATATTCGAAAGGTTAAATTAGTTGTTAGCCTATCCATAATACAAACGAGACTTAAATTACTCTGTTTAATCTAGAACAGAACCTTGAATCTATGGAATTGTAGAAGTGAAAAAAAGTTTCTTATTTTTCAATGAGCATCTTGTATTTCAT